TCAATTAGATCCTTTCTTTATCCATAGACTAAAGGATCTAGGCATACCTATTTCTTCATATTTGGACTTCTATGAAGTTTCTTTCTTTTTCTTTGCTACAGCTGATAAAAATCGTTGTTTTGGACACGATAGATATGATATGTAGAAAGCCTATTTTCTAGTATTTATTAGCGGATTTGCTCTTTCTTTCCTTTTTTTTCTTTCTATAGTGGAGATAGTCGCACGTAATGACAGATCACGGCCATATTATTTAAAGCTTGTGGTAAGAACGGGTTTCGTTCTAGTGCCCTAAAATAATATTCCAAAGCTTTCGTATGTTCTCCGTTCCTTGTGTGGATAAGACCTATGTTATAGAGTATATAACTTCTATCATAGGGATCAATTTCTAGTCGCATAGCTTCATAATAATTCTGTAAAGCTTCCGCATAATTTCCTTCGGATTGAGCCGACATCCGTTGCGGTCGTCTTCGATTCAAAGAATCTCCGTTCCAGAACCGTACGTGAGATTTTCATCTCATACGGCTCCTCCTTTTTTATGTGCATAATGAGAATAATACATGGAATCATCAAAAAAGATTGAAATAATTTCATTATGAACCGAACGGGGCTAGTGTTTTTACAAGAAATCTCTAACCAACCTTCCTGTAAAAGATCTTTTCTTAACATCAAGTATCTTGGTACTAAATAAAAATGATAACTCTAACAATTTCTTTGTTCTTAACACCCCTTAATTTCCGGGAATTAGTCACTTCAACAGTCTTCGATGGTTATACGGGTATCCAAAATACGAACGAGATGGATATTTGTTGTACCAACCATTCTTGTTAATCCCGATTCCGATAAAGAAAAGGTATAATTTATAACAAAGTTTTCGTATTGTTGATTCCTAGGCGTAGTGCTTCTTTCCCTATGCTGCCTATTGGTACTAGTGAAGTAGGGTTGACCTAACCCATAGGTGTAACCTTTCGCTCAATACTAGAATCTAAAATTGAAGCATCTGAGGCTGCATTAATCGGGGATACACGACAGAAGGAATTGTTTTATTTACAAACTTCACCTTCACAATAAGCGTAGATTTATTTCAATAATCTTTTTATTTCTCTCCCAAATAATGTATCTTTCTCCGAAGACTGAAATCGGTAAAGAAAAAAACATCAAATCGCACCATCTCTGTAATAGGTGAATGCCTCTTTTTCTCCTGAAGTTGTCGGAATTATTCGTAATAAGATATTGGCTACAATTGAAAAGGTCTTATCAATAAAATTTCCATTTATCCGAGATCTGGGCATAGGTAGCAATCCATTCTATAATTTCTTTTACTTACCTCTTGTGGGAAAATGATCCCACAAACAAAGAAATTGTACAGTACGAAATAACATAAAAATAAAAAAAAAAAATAGATCAATTGATTCGTTCTAATTCATTGATTTAATTTGGTATAAATATTGTAAGTAAAAAGAATAACTATTGGAAAAAGATGGGAGCGCCGTCTTCGCAAGAATGAAATGAATAGATATATATCTTTTTTAACAGTTTTTCACAAAAAAAAATTCTTTTTATCCCCCCCTTGAAGGAAGGGTTTTTCTTTGATGAAAAGTTTTCTATATTTTTTTATAGTTAGAATTGAGTGTACGTACCTATCAAAAAATCTAATATGAATGACTCACTATTCACTCGGTTTCTGGGCCATAATCATTATGTAGGAGAGATGGCCGAGTGGTTCAAGGCGTAGCATTGGAACTGCTATGTAGGCTTTTGTTTACCGAGGGTTCGAATCCCTCTCTTTCCGTACCTTTCACCTAATTCACCAATCTTATTAACAGCAATGTATCAAAGCAAATAACAATGGATACCATTATTCCAACGGTTAAGTTAGACCTTTCTTTTATTTTGATATAGATTCTTTATTCCTATGTTCCGCAGTACAGAAAATAAAATACTGGAAAGAGTAGACAACAGGGAATGAGAATCTCCCTACCGATCCGTGATCCATGAATGGGAGAAAAATCCCCGTATCAAACTCCTTACTTTGGTGGGTCTTTTTGCTTAGGCGAAAAGGGAAAAATTGTCCGAACCCTTGTTTTATTGTTTTATTTTAATTAGGTTTAAGTCTGACGAGAATAATATTCTACAACCAGCAATTCATTTATTTTCAAACCGACCCATTGACTATCTATTATTTGATTGACTAATCCTTTATATTGGAATGGTTGAAGGGTCAAATGTTTTGGCAATTCCTCGCGGGGGGATGAATCAAGATAATTTTGAATCAGAGCTCTAGATTTTTGTTCATCCCTCGCTGTAATAATATCGTGGGGTTTGCAGCGATAACTTGGTATATCTACTATACGACCATTAACTAAAATATGTCTATGGTTAACTAATTGGCGGGCTTGGGGAATAGTTGAAGCCATACCCAATCGAAAAAGGATGTTATCCAAACGCATTTCAAGTAATTGTAGTAAAACCTGACCTGTTGACCCTTTGGCTTTTCCGGCAA